ATCGAACATAATGCATGAAAGGATCTTTACAGAACCATAGGGTTCTATGAAAATAGTTACGACATACTACTACAAAATGTTCTATTTGAAGATGTTCCATTTTTTCATACAAATGTGTTCGCTCAAGAAAGGTTCCAGAAGATGTTAATCGTAAATAAGAAGATTGTTTACGAATAAAAACGAATAAAAATTCCCATTCAAATACATAAGAATTGTATAGGAACCGAAATAATCTTTTATTTTCTTTTGAAAAAAGGCAAATGGATTTCTTCTGAGTAATGAGAAAACTATTCAAATTATGATATTCGTGAAGAAAGAACCGCAATAAATGTAAAAAGGGAACATCTTGAACCCAGCATTGAAGAATTTGAACCAAGATTTCTATATGTATGGAATGAGGTATTAGTATATCTGAGACATAATTTAAATATGAGAATTTGTCCTCTAAAAAGGGGAAAATTGAATGAATTGATCGTAAATTATGATATCTTGGTATTTCTTTTTCTTTGAAATAAGATACTAATCGCAACAAGAATGGAATTTCTACAATAATTCCAAAACTTTCTGATATCATTTGAGAATGAAAATGAGAAAAAAAAAATTATTGTGGTTGTATTCAACCAATCGATTTTGATTAGAATCATTAACCAAAGAAATCAAATAATTTTGTTGATAGATTTGAGTAATTAAACGTTTTATAAGTACTAAACTAGATTTATTGTCATAACCAAAAACTTCCACAAGTTCGTAAAAAATCGAACCATTTAACCCATGATTATGAGCAAATGCATAAATATATTCCTGAAAGAGTAGCGGATATAGGAAGTGTTGTTGCCAAGATCTATCCTTTTCTAAATATCCTTGTAATTCTTCCATTGACTTACATTTTTTCTACTTGAAACAAAAACAGTAAGCATTTCTTGGGTTATTAAATTATACATAGTGCAATATGGTCAGAACAAGGTATGTATTATGTACAAAAATATATATATACCCCGGAAACAGAAAGTCCAATCAACAGACCTTTTTCCTCTCCCCTTCTATCTAATGGGTTTATCCTCGTTATAATTACTAGAGGTTCAAAAATCTTTTATTTTTGCAACCCGATCGCTCTTTTGACTTTGGAACAAATTCTTTTTGTCAGTATACTGTTTCTTCTACACATTCGTTTCCAATCTATAATAGAGAATAGTTAGGATTTTTTAAAAAAGAAAAAAAAAAGAATCAAAGGACCGCTCACAGGAGAACCTTTTCCCGCATCAGGCACTAATTTTTTCTAACGTCTAATTAGATCGGGTAATTATTCAAATTAAGAATGGAAGCTCGTTGTTTTTTTTACCAGAATTGTAGCCGTAGGGCTCTATCCATTTATTCATTAAACCCAACTGTAAATGTGAATTTTTTTTGTCTTCCTCCTAAAATAAAAACAAAATTTTGGAATGATCTGGTAAGGATCGACTCAAAATTCTACTAAAAAAAAAAAATAAGAATCTAATAAGAAATTAAGAAATTCCATTTTCTTCTTATTATTACGACATGCTGTTTTTTCCATCCATTACCTTTCAGGATCAGTCGCAGTTTTATAGACTCTACCAATAGTCTGGACGAATTCGTTGCTTCATCCAAATGTGTAAAAGATCATAGTCGCACTTAAAAGCCGAGTACTCTACCGTTGAGTTAGCAACCCAGATAAATATGATTTATAGATACGATCGAAATAAAAAAAATCAATTGAATTGCACTGTACAACTACGTCAAAACATTGAACTAACAAGAAATAGAAAGGAAAGATTTTATGATCAATTTTAAACACCAAAATAGCAAAAAAATGGATCGGATTAAAAAACAACGGATTCCCAATAGAAATATCAAAATTTACGGACCACCCTTTTTCTCAAAATTTTTGATTTTCGTTAACAAAATACATCTTGTATATGTATAACAGTAAATCTGTTAAACCCATCATTTGCCTGAAGTAAAGGAAAAACCAATTAGGGGTCGGAATAAACAGATCCGCTTATCTACGATCGAATTATATTTGTTCGATACAACATTGTCAATATGAATGGAAAACAAATTCAATTTACTTAATACTTAAATACAATATTTAAGTATTAAGTAAATCAAATAAGAATTCGTGTTGGATTGGCACAACATAAATAAGAAATTTAGATGAAAAAAAAATAAGGAAAAGGTAGAGAAAAAATATGAATACAACAAGAAAAGAACAAATTTTGAGTAACTAATTGCCCAAAATAGATACTAGTTACCTTTTCTTTTTTATTTATTAAAAGAAATTTGGTTTTTTTCTTTATGAAGGTCCTTCTTTAACTTTAAATAATTCTGCCTTCCTTAAAATATCATGAACAGTTCCTGTAGGTTGAGCACCTTTTTCAAGGAAATAACGAATAGCGGGAACATTTAAATAAGTTTGATTCTGTATCGGGTCGTAAAAACCCACTTTTTGAAGATCTTTTCCTTCTCTTCGGGATCGAACATCAATTGCAACGATTCGATAGATCGCCCATTGGGATAGATGTAGATAAATAATACCCCCCCCCCCTAGAAACGTATAGGAGGCTTTCTCCTCATACGGCTCGAGAAAAAATGATTCTAATATTTCTATATATTCTGTATATAATGGCAAATAGATCCATAAAATAATGAAGTCGACTATAATTTGATTTGAGTCGTTTTTTGTTCTTACTTACAGATACATAAAAAAAGAAATAGCATTCGTACTCATAACTCAAGTTGGGCAATTCTGAAAAAGTGCGAAGGTAACTCTTTAGACATTTCTTGAGTCGTCTCTAACCTCTTTTATTTGTCTCGTCTCGAATCTATTTTTCTTCTTCATTATAATAAAATGAAATAAAATTATTGAGACAATTGAAAATAGTGTTTCCTTGTTCCGGAATCCTTTCTCTTTACTTTGTAAAATCATTAGGTTTAGACATTACTTCGGTGATCTTTATTCCTTTTCAAAATGGCAGCAACATACCTTTTGTTTTTTGTTATTTCTTTCTATAAATAATACGAAAGATTAATTATAATACACTTTTCATTTTAATAGAAAAAGTTTTACCAATTTGGACAAATTTTACTTTTTTATTTTATTTCAAACTTGTTCGAATTTTAACCCTTCGATTTCGATATTGAGGATATATTTACAAAGTTGGTCTAACTTATTAATTGTTACTAACCCTAGATTCTTCCCCCCGATAAATGAATCAATACTTTTTGGTCGAGCTCCATTATGTACTATTCCTATTTACCAACCCAACACAAATTAGGTTCCTAGCAAGAACAGAACAAACTATGTCGATTCAAGAGCATCTTCATTCTTATAGAAAATGGTGGATGTAAGAATCCACAACGAATCATGTCCTTCAAGTCGCACGTTGCTTTCTACCACATCGTTTCAAACGAAGTTTTACCATAACATTCCTCTGATTAAATTCCGAACCGGTATGGAATTGATTCAATAGGGAATCATGAATAGTCATTGGCTCAAATGAAACAGATTTCTAAAAAAGACGAATAAACGCGTTTACTTAAGTCTTACTTAATCTTCAACAGATTGTTCGGGATGATGAATCATAAAATAAAAAGGATCATCCCCCTTTTTTTTGAACACATAAATTAAAAAGTAAAGGCCTTTACTTAATAGAATTATCTAATAGATTTTCAATCCCGGATGGATTTTCAATTCCGGAACAAAATCAGTTATTAACCAAATGTAAGCTATTCCGATGACTCGAAAAGGTCGGAAGTCTCTCTATAATATAGATTTTTCACACTTATTCAAGTACCAAGTGCTCACAAAAATGAGGATTCAAATCGTTTTTTGTTTTCGTGAGTATGGAATAGAAGAGGTTTCGTGTAAGATAAAAATCGTTATTCTTTCTTTCAGATGAAAGAGAAAATCAGAATCAAGAATAAGAAGAATCTAATTTTTTCATAATATCTATTATACAGCATACAGACCGATTTCTATTTCAATTCAGAATGCACCGTGTGCGAATTCCCATTTTACGGGTATGGAACACAAGGTTTCCCTAAGTAACTATATATATATAATAATAATAATAATACGTTTAAGGCGTGGATGATTATCATAAGAGATTCCTAACTGTTCGCAGCAAAGTTCTATTGCAGTCGGACGAGTGGGTTCAGTTCACGTTTTTCTTACTAAAAGGAAAAGGAAGCTTACACTTGGATCTATTCTTTCTTTCATCTGAAAGAGAAAATCAGAATCAAGAATAAGAAGAATCTAATTTTTTCATAATATCTATTATACAGCATACAGACCGATTTCTATTTCAATTCAGAATGCACCGTGTGCGAATTCCCATTTTACGGGTATGGAACACAAGGTTTCCCTAAGTAACTAACTTCAATATGAATATGAGTATGAGCATACTCTGAATGGGAATGACCCCCCCAATTCTTCTTTGAATTCTTAATTCAAAGAAATATCTTTATTTCTACCCGTACATTGAATTCAGAACAAAGAAGGAGTTGGGTCACACATTATATATATCCAATATCCAAGCAAGATTAAACAGAAAATTGTTAAAGAGAAGAATCCTTCGTTTCTGATGGAGACGATCTGGGACGGAAGGATTCGAACCTCCGAATAGCGGGACCAAAACCCGTTGCCTTACCGCTTGGCCACGCCCCATTTAGGTTTTTATTCGACACTAATAAAAACTAATATTGGTATTGGTCATTCGTCAATCCCAGCCCAAATACATTGTTGCTAGGATTCAACACATGTAAATATAGAATCACAAAAAATTATTGATCATTACATAAAATTCAATTAATATATTGTACGAAACTATAATTCCTTGTATTCTCATTTGAGAATGAAAGGAAAGATTTTTGATTTGGGAGAGTTCGAAGAAAAAGAAGACCCGTCTTTTCATTTTTCCTTCATAAAAAGAACTCAACCAAAATCCAATTTTCTAATCTACAAGAATGAAATGTTTGTTATGCTTAATATCTTTAGTTTAATCTGTATCTGTCTTAATTCCATCCTTTATTCGAGTAGTTTTTTCTTCGCTAAATTGCCCGAGGCTTATGCCTTTTTCAATCCAATCGTAGATGTTATGCCTGTCATACCTGTACTATTTTTTCTATTAGCTTTTGTTTGGCAAGCTGCTGTAAGTTTTCGATAAAATTTTTAATACTCTGCAAAATTCATGATTTATTCGAAAAAAAAATTCTAAAATAAAAATTGATAAGATCAGATAAGTTTTACATTAGGAACCCCCGATTCAAAAATAGAAATTCTTGTATATTGAATTGAAAAACCACGGTGATAAATTTGGATCAACTTATTTCCTCGTTCTGACATTCCAGTAAACAAGGACTTTCTAAGGACCCACAATATCCAATAACGGATATGGCCAAACATTTTTGGTAATGAAGGAATCAAAACTTTTCTTTTCTTATTACAAAGTAGAAAGAAATTTGTTGAAAATTACTTTTTTTTCAAGATTCAAGAAAAGACTTCATTTTGGGGGTGTTATGCCAAAATAACGTATGTGATAAAAAATAGGCAATCTATTTCTTTTTTCCAAAAAAAAATAATCTTGGAGATTGTGTAATGCTTACTCTCAAACTCTTCGTTTACACAGTAGTGATATTTTTTGTTTCTCTCTTCATCTTCGGATTCTTATCTAACGATCCGGGCCGTAATCCTGGACGTGAAGAATAAAAAATGTTGAGTTTTCCTTATTTTTTTATATATTCCATACATTTACCTATGATGAAAAAAGAAAAGGATCAAATTTTTCAAATTAGAAAGTCTAAAGTGATCAGAGGGAACGGAGAGAGAGGGATTCGAACCCTCGGTACAAATAACTCGTACAACGGATTAGCAATCCGCCGCTTTAGTCCACTCAGCCATCTCTCCTAATTCAAAATTTCAATTTTTTTTTGTGATAAAAAGATTAAAAAAAAACCTCGTTTTCTTTTTTTAATTATTTATATTTATTAGTAATAATTTATTAGAAGATAGGATAAAGTAACGATAATAATATAAAAATAATAGAAATTATATATGATAAAGTAACGATAATAATATAAAAATAATAGAAATTATATATTAAAATCGATAAGATATCTACGAATTTGATCAGTAATTCAATTTAGATAATGATTCGAAACAGAGATCTTATCGCCAATAGAATAGATATAGACAGAATCCCTTACTTCATTTCTTTGATTTTGTAAAAAAGGTTCATTCCCCCGGCCTGGTCAAGTACTGGCCGGGCCATTACATTATTTCTTTTTTTGTTCTGATAAATCATTTCATAGATCAAACAATTCAATTATGTATGATTTGATATCAAATCATAAATTCTTGGTTGTTATTGAAGCAACAAAGAAAATGTCTATCCCCAGTCCTATGATAGAAGTGCCATTTCTTAGTAGTTAGTATTATTAATACTATTCTTATTAATACTATACTAATAATTAGTAATATTATATCAAAAACGAAACATTCATAAGTAATTAGATTTTTCAGTCCCATGATAGAAGTGTCATTTCTTAGTAGTTAGTATTATTAATACTATTCTTATTAATACTATACTAATAATTAGTAATATTATATCAAAAACGAAACACACATATGTTATAACATAACTCATTTACTTGTTCAAGGGACAAGCTTTATTTTATTTGAAATCCAATTGATCCGATTTGAAATCCAATTGATCCGAATTCAAATTCATAGGATCTGGCAATTGAAGGGGAAGTTGAAAACGAAAAAAGAAATGTGGAATTCATCATTTTTATGGTCCAGTTTTAATAAACCCCTGGATTCGAAATGTCAGTAATGACTTCCAGCAAATGACAAATTTTTCATTTCATTTTATTTAATTTAAATATTTTATTTAATATAAATATATTTAATTATATATAATATATATATTTAATTATGTATATATAATCGACTTATTTAATTATGATTATGAATTTTATTTAAATAAGCTGCTTTCTATTCTTCGCCTATTTTTTTTCAAGTACCTCCAGCGGGACGAAGTGCCAACACTAGAATTTTCATGAGTCTGCTGCTATCTTAATTGTATCTCATTCCTTTGTTCGACAAAAGGTTCATTCATATATAATAATGGAGATATGTAGCGGGTATAGTTTAGTGGTAAAAGTGTGATTCGTTCGATTAATAACTTAAATAGTTAAGGGATCTTTCGGTTTTTTAATATTCCGATCAAGATCAAAAAAACTTTATTTCTTAAATTTAATTTAAAAGGTTTAATCCTTTTTCCCTCAATAGCATACTTGAGGAAGACTATACACTCTCACGATTTATATCCAAGGGTCAATTCGAAATTGAATACAAAATGGGATTATAGAATCGCGAAGCATAATTTTTTATTATTTCAATTGGATCAAATCTTCCAATTGAATGAGTATAAGTAAAGGATCTATGGATGAAAATACAAAACAAAAGTGTATTTCCAATCG